TTTTTGGATCTTTACCTTCCAACGTTGCTTCTCAATTGAATATAGAATTAAGACAGCAATCCATACAAGTAGCGGGTTGGTTACCTGCGCAGAAGTATAAAGATCTTCCTTCTTTGGGCAAAGGAGTTTATGTCTGTGGTGTGAACCCTTTTTTAAGCCGTACAGCAACCACTTTACTAAGACGGGACAATTGTGAATTAATTGTAGCTCCTTTCCCGATTGGACCGGACGGGACACGGGCTTGGATTGAAAAGATTTGTTCTGTTTTGGAGATTGAACCCCAGGGTCTAGAGCAAAGAGAAGAACAGATTTGGCAAAGTTGCAAGGATTATCTTGATTTGGTACAGGGAAAATCCGTCTTCTTCATGGGAGATAACTTGCTAGAAGTCTCTTTAGCAAGATTATTAATCAGATGTGGAATGATCGTTTATGAAATAGGCATTCCATATATGGATAAAAGATATCAAGCTGCTGAATTAGCACTTTTACGTGATTCCTGTAGAAAGAAGTGTATACCAATACCACGAATTGTGGAAAAACCAGACAATTCCAATCAAATACGGCGTATGCGGGAGTTACAACCTGACCTGGCCATCACGGGAATGGCTCACGCGAACCCATTAGAGGCAAGAGGAATTAGTACAAAATGGTCCATTGAATTTACTTTTGCTCAGATTCATGGATTTTCCAATGCAAGAGACGTGCTTGAATTAATTACCCGTCCTCTAAGACGGAATGAAAATTTAGAAAACTTAGATCGGGCTACTCTGGTGAGAATTAACAAACAAGAAGATCCATCGGAACGTCAACACTAACATATTTCATAATCCTTGGAGACATACAGGAAATGATTCTATTCCACTTTTCCCTTTGATTCAAGTTTGTTTTTATGATCAATACTTTTGACATTCATTTCTCTTCCATTCCTGAGAAAAAGAGAGGATCCATCGAATCTCAAGTATGGTTTTTCACCAATCGAGTTCAAAAACTCAGTAGACACCTCGGGACACATAAAAAAGACTATTCCTCCCAAAGGAGTCTGCGGAAACTTTTGATCAAACGGAAGCGACTTCTTCTTTACTTATACAATAAAAAGAAACTTGGTTCCAAACCAAACTAATTTGTTTATCATAAGTTTTCAACTTAATTTATAAGGAATTTTTTACAAAATCTATTAAAAAAAACAAAAAAAAATGGCTGTTCCAAAAAAACGGAAATCTGGGAATAACAAAAAGCTTTGGCGAGCAAAAGCATTGAAATTCAAAAAAATCCTTAGTAATTTTAAGATTATCGATCATATGTATTCAAAATATGAAGGGTTCAAAAAGTCATTAAAACAACAAAAATAAAGAGATAAAATTTTATTAAAAGATGATTAAAAAAAAAATAGAATATTATATGGAGAATAAATGGCTCATTCAGTCAAAATTTATGATACATGCATTGGTTGTACGCAATGTGTACGAGCATGTCCTACTGATGTTTTAGAAATGGTCCCTTGGACCGGTTGTAAGGCTAAGCAAATAGCCTCTGCTCCACGAACAGAAGATTGCATAGGTTGTAAAAGATGTGAATCTGCTTGTCCAACAGATTTTTTAAGTGTACGTGTTTATTTAAAAAACGAAACCACTCGTAGTATGGGACTAGCTTATTAAGTAAAAACTTATAAAAAAACAGTCTTTAAAAAGTTTGTTTATCCAAGGTGAAAAAAACATCTATGTAAAAAGATGTTTTTTCACCTTGGATTACTTTCTTTTTCAATTAACCATTATAAATGAACCATCCATAACTATGAAAACCTATCCCTAAAAGATTGACACCAAAATAGCATATCCAAACAAACAAAAATCCAATAGAAGCTACAAGTGCTGGTTTTTTACCTTTCCACCCTTTATTCAATCTTATATGAATATAGATTGCAAAAATTAGCCATGTTATTAACGCCCAAATTTCTTTTGGGTCCCAATTCCAATAAGATCCCCAAGCTTCGTTAGCCCATACTGCTCCTGAAAGAATACCTATAGTTAAAAGGATAAAACCGATAAATAGTGTATAATAACCCAATTGATCTAATTGTTGAATTAGTTGAAGTTTACGGAAATTTTCTACTAAAAAAGGAAAATAACTTTTCTCTTTTTTTTCTACACTAATATTTGAACATAAAAAAAGAGATAAAGAAAATTTTTCCTTTGAACTCAAAATTAAGAGAGCAATAGAAGCTAAAGATCCACATAAAAGAATTATATATGCAAGTAATATTATAATGACATGCATCATTAACCAATGAGTTTGTAAAGAAGGTACTACCGTTTCGGTTTGTTGCATTTCTTTAGGAAGAACTAAAGTAGCAAACCCGTGAGTAAACATAGCGCTTGGTGTTGTAATTGCACCCAACCAACGAATATTAGGATTTAAAACTTCCAGAATAATCTGGATCAAACATGAATTCCATGAGATAAATATTAAAGATTCATATAAATTACTTAATGGTAAATGTCTTGAGGAAAACCAACGAATTATTAATACTATCGTTAAACAAAAAAAAGTAAAAATTAAGCCTCTTTTCCCAGAAATTCTTAGTTCTTTTACTGGGTAAAAAAAGATTCCCCCAAAAATAAAAGCAATTACTAAAATTAGAGAAAAATAGAATTGATTGAATATTTGTTCTAAAGTTACAAATAACATAGGTCCTCCTTAACTAAAAAAAAACTAACATATTTAAACTGTTGAACTAAATAGTAGGTTTTGCCGCCACTCGGACTCGAACCGAGAAGCTCAAGCACTGCTTCCTAAGAGCAGCGTGTCTACCTATTTCACCATGGCGGCTTATTTCTATATTAAATAGAAATAAATAGAAAACTATTGAAAAATTGTTTTCATTATAAAAATACAAAAATATCCAATTAGATATAGATTCATTAAAAAATAAACGGAGCCTGATCTAGATGGTCGTTGATATCACGGAGTGTTTAAGTCGCAGGTTCGACTCCTGTTGCTCTGATCTAATTTAATAAACACAAAAAAGGAGGGAGATAGTATGTTTGGATACTAGACATTTTAGTATCCAAAACAATAAAAAAAGAAATAGAAAACGAACAGTTCGAAGCAAATTGTTGTATAAAAACAACTCAAATATAAGTTTTTATCTTTTCTTTTATCAATCAATATATTGAATATAACACTTTTTTGTCAAGCAAAAAATACTCTAAAAATAGAATTACAACTTTTTAAAATAAACAAAACATACGTATTCTCCAAATAGAATTACGACTTCCATCAGCCGTATTAAACCAATATCTATTCATGCAAAGAAGATCCTCTAGACGATAACTAGGCCAAAGAGTTTGTTTCATTTTTATTTTCGACTCTAAATATATATTTTTAGTAATTTTTTGATTAAAATGAAAATTATCTTCAACGTTTTTTTTTTTTTTCGGTTTTTTACAATTCAAACGATTTAATATACGAAATTCCCTACGACGTTTTGGAAGAAAAATATCTTCAAGAAAGAAATTGTTAAGTTTCAAAAAAGATTCAGTCACTTGTTTCTCTAAATTTTCTTTAGGAAATAAAAATGAAATATTAATAAGTCTTCGTCTTAAAACTTTTTCCATAGGTAATTGTGAAACAGGTTTGATTACTCTTTTTAGTATTATATTTTTTATATCTTTATTACGAAAATCTAATTTTTTCATATCATGTGTAAATAAGAAAAATTCAATAGGCATATCTTGAAAATATATATTAACAAAAACTTTTATTCTTTTGGGATCATTTGCCATTTTTCGTAAAATAGAAAATTGTTTAATCAAATTGGTATAAGATATTTTCATACTTTTCCAATACAAAATTTCTTTGTGTAAAGTTTTAGCAAATAATCTGTACATGTCATCATCACGCTCTTCATTTATGAAATCATCATCTTTTTGATCATCAATTAAATCTAATAACTTCTGTAAATGTTGTTCTCGGCGTCTATACTCGTTATTTGTAATTTTTTTCTTTTTTTCTATTAAAATTTCCTCAAGTATTGCTTGTTTTTCTAACGTATTACTTATATTTAATGTTGTTTCCTCTTTAATTTCTTTTTTTTTCTCGTTTTTTTTAGGTTCTTTCGCTTGTTTTTTATTTTTGGAACAAAAATAAGATGCAAGATACTTTCGTTTTTCGATTTTTTTATCTATTATTTTGTCTAATAATTCTTGCTCTGCTTTACTTTCGATCCAATTTTGTCTTATTGTAGATATTTCGGCACATTTATAACCAAACCTTTTTTTTAACAATTTTCTTTTTTTTTCTTGTTTTGTTAATCGTTTTTGTTGTGCTGCCAAAATTTCTAGTTCTTTGTGTATACTTTCTTTTTTCTTTTTTACATCTATACCATCCTTTTCTGCTTTCTTTAAAAGTCTTTTTTTTTGTATTAATTTTTTTTTTTTTGCTTGTTCTTGTCTCCATTTTTGAATGAAAAAGGCACGTTTCTGTAGTTTTATGAATTCAAAATACACTCGTTCCTGTGTTGATAACAATTTTTTTCTTTTACTCAGTAGCTGTATTGACGGCATATTATTGCATACTTCCCAGAAACGGCATCTTTTTCGTCTACAAAAAATCCAATATCTTATAAAAAATATCTCAAACTCTCGTTTTTCTTGTTCTGTTTTTGTTTCGGAAATAAAATGAAATTTCAGAATTCCTTCGAAATGTGTGAATAATTCATTATTGATTTTGTTTGATAATTCATTTAAAAATTCTTCAGTGTCTTGAAAACCCATCTTATAATTTAAGATAGAATCAGAAAAAGATTCTTTTGGTGAATACAACCCAATTCTTTTTTTTTCTAAAAAAAACCTAGAAATCTCTTTTTTATTGAAATCAAGATAATCATATGCTAAAAGATTCAATCTATAACGTTTATTTAGCTTAAACAGAATTTTTTTTTTGTAAGATGTAAGCATCAAAGCATTTTTTTCTATTTGGTCTTCTTTGAAATTTTTCTTTTTTATTTTCCATTGTTGACTAACCTTACTTCTCCATAAATTAGGTTCTATATAAGACCATAAGAATTCTGAATTTAAATCGTAACGATCATAACAATTTATCCAATGTTTCCAATTCTTTTTCTTATATTGTTGAGGTTCTTTATATCCGCTTTTTGGATCTAATAACAATTTTTTTATGTTTTTTTTAATGAATGGATACGACGAAGTTTTTGTTTCAAAAAACTGTGTTAAAATAGATTTATCTTTTGTTACACAACGCCATATATCATGGAAAACATATGCTTGAGAAAGTCTCTTATCATGAGTAAGACAAAAAAGGTTTACTACTTGCTTTCTATTGAAAAAAAATATTCGTTTAAAAATTATTATCAGAGGTCTTGTGAAATAAATCCTAGATAAATAAATAAGATTTTTCAAAAAATAATAAAAAACATCTCTATAAATATCAAAAATTTGATTAAATTTTTGCAAAAAAAAGAACCAATTTTTGATTAGTGGCCCATTTTTTGAAATGTTGTTTTTTTTTGAGTTTCCCGTCAAAAATGATTGCTCTAATTGCTTATTCTTATTAATTATTTTTCTTCTTAAATTATCTATTTCGTTTTGTATAGCATATGATTCATGATATTTTTTTTGAATGTCTTCTTTTAAACAATTGAGACTATTTTTTATTTGAATTATCCAAGTATCATGATCTAGATGACTCGATTTTTGGATATTTTTTTCTGAAAAACATTCGTTCTTGTTCTTAGACCAAATTTGATTTAATCTTTTTTGAGAATGGATATTTGTTTCTTTCGAGTAAATACTTTTAATTTGATCTTGAACTCTTTTTATATTCGAGAAGAAGTTTTCTTCTTTAAAAAACGGAAAGGTTAAACTAAAATCTACTGAAAGTTCCGAAAGTTTCTTCTTTATTTCTACTAAAAGCGGTTGCCAAAAAGCGAGTGTTCGTACCTTATTACCATAAGGGGTATAAACTTCATATCCTCCTATCGACATATAGGTAGGTTTAACTCTATGACTGGTATCCAACGGTTTATGCCAAGGTTTTAAACGAAAAGGATTCAAAATTTTGATTTGAAAACCATCTTCCCACCATTTGCCTGGACGGCTTTCTTCAGAAAATTCTATACCATCAAAGGTACAATTTATATAAATTTCCTGAGAAAGTTCTTCCCAGTCTTCTTGAAATTCTGGAACTTGTAATAATAAAATGCGACCGATATTTTTAATACCAATCAATAAAGGTAATACTAGTTTTCTTCTCAAGAAAGCTTGAGCTATTAATAAAGGTCCCCTAATTCTATGAAACACATGATGATCCAATTTAGCTAAATTTGCATAGTATTTTTTTTTATACACGGATATTCTTAGGTTTTTCACTATTTTTGATTGTTTATCCATAGCTGATGGATTCAATCTTTGAATAAACTTATTATTTATTTTTAAAAAGACTTGAACAACCATTTTACATAAACTTCTAATACGGAAATTTAGAATCGAAACCAAAATTATCTGAAAGTCTATCTTTCTATTTATATAGGACTTGTTTTTCATTCTACAAACCACAGGAGAATGTATTTGTTTTTTTAAAGATCTAAAATTCAGACGAAAAGGTTTAATAGATCTTCCTTTTCGAGATCTTATGCTTCCTTTAAACATGTATAAACGATTATTACACGAAGCATGTTTAGCTCTGACAAATAATTCTGTATCATCGCCATATTCGTCTTCATAATATCCTACGTTTTTTAAAGGAGCTGCGCGAAAATCTGATTTATTTGTTTGTTCTTCGTATAAAAAATCTTGAATCAAATCAGATTCCCATTGAGGTAGTTCTTTTCGAACTTCACTTTCTTCAATTTTTTGAAAAGAAGGGGTAGACGAGTTCATCTCTTTGTTTTGTATAGAATTAAGTTCTATGTCTTTACTTTTATTTGTTTCTTTGAGTTTTTCTTCCTCAATTATTTTCGATTCTAATTTTTCAAAATAGATAAAAACTAAATGCCTATTTTTATCTTTCAAAACTAAAAACAAATTGATAATGTTTTTATAGGGAAAGTTTTTATCATTAATTTGTTTATAAAGAAGCTTGAACAGAAAATATGTGTAAACCTTATTACGATTTATTTGTGATATAGTTTTTATTACTATATTTTTTTCTTTCTTTTTGTTTTCAAAAAAAGGATCTTTACAATTGAAATATTTCCATTGCGAAAAAGATTCAATATTAGGAAATATTGAACGAACATGATCGAAAGAAAAGTAGTTCCAAGGCATTTTCTCGTTTTCTTTTTTTGAGTCCATAAAAATAAGCTTAATATATTCGTTCTCTTTTTCAAGCGAAGAACTACAAATATTTTTAATACCATAAAAATAGCTATGAAAAACTATATTTTTTGACTTTTTTATGTAATATACATATGAGTTTTGCAAATTTTTTCTCTTTTGATAATCAGAAAAATCTAACAGATCAAAAAATGTTCTACTTTTTATCATCTGTTCTTTTTTTTGTTGTTCTTCAACAATAATTTGTTCAATTAAGTCTTGTTCAGTTTTTTCAAACCGAAGAATAAAACGAGTTTTTACTGTATCATAAAAATCTAATTTTTCTTTTATTCGTCCCATAGCAAGAAGAAGTCTTTCTTCAGGTGTGATTTCTTCTTCTTCAGGAAACATTTCGAAAGTAATTGAATCCCTTCCTTTTTGTATTTCGTAAACATTTTTATACTCTTTTTCCTGTAGTTCTTTTTTCTTCAATCTTTTTTCTAATTTATTCCATAAAATTTCTATTGCTCTTTCTTCTTTTCGCTTTTTTCTTTCCTCGTTATATACTTTCCCAAATGCTTTCCATCTTGTCATCGATAATTTTTCTACTAGTTTATAATATTTCATTAACAAACGAGATGATTTACAAAGTAAAGGATCTTCAAATTCTTGAAAAGTTTCTCCTCGAGAGAGTGTTAATTGTATTTTTTTTTCCAATGCTTCTTTCTTTGTACTTCCCGCGCGTTCCTGGATCCACATTTTTCTTTTTTTAGGCCAAAGTATAGTTTTTTCTTTTATCAGTTGGTATACACGTTGGAGAACGAATTTGATCATAGTTGGTTGAAAAGTTAAAGCCCAATCATAGACTCGAATTGGCTTAACTGTATATCTTTTTTGGTCTTCTTCTCTCGCTAGAGTTTCGGCTTTATTTATTCTATTTACTCTATTCCTAAATTCTTTCCATAAAACATTTTTTCTATTTTTCAAATTATTTGTCCATATTTTATCATTATGAGAATAAGTTTTTTTAAAATCTTCTAAATTTTTAGCTAAGATAAATTTCGTTGGTAATAATGTAAAACAAAGCTTTTCTTTACCGTCACTATAGCAGTGACCAAAAAAGTATTGGGATACTCGGTCTTTTAGAAAAGGTAAGAAACTTACGCCAGGTTTTATGTATGTATTTCGTATCCATCTCTGATAATTAAAAAATAAAACAGGCCACTCCAAAGGCCATAATTTTTTCCATTTTGAAAAAGTATTTTTTTGGACTAAACTATCTTCTTTCTTTTTTTCTAAAGATGTACCTTTTTCAAGGTCCCATACTAAACTTTGATCTGTTTGTTCGTTATCATTTTTTACCCAAGAGAAATTTGTTCGCCACGGATAGATAGAGCATGGTATTCGTACTGATCCTAGGAAACAATAGATATAACAAAAAAAAATTAGACCACAAAATCTTTTTATTTGATAGTTTGTATATGTACTTTTGTTCAAACGGATAAATAGCAATTTTATAAAATGAAGCAAAAGTAAATTACTCCCAACATAGCCACAAAAAACACAAAGAACAAAAACAAAATTAGAACTATATCTAAAAAGAAAAACATTAATAAGTCTTGTTAATGTCGAATTGCCAAAAATAACAGGGTTAAGCAATTGAATAAAACATCCATCTATAAAAAAAGTACAGTTTTTTTGCAATGAGCAAAAAACAGTTTGTATTTCCCGTTTTTTTGTATAAAAAAAAAAACGGGAAACTAAGTAAGGCAAAACTACTAAAGATATTAAATGAGGTTTTATTAATGTTTGGTAAAATGGAGCATAATAGATAGATAGATATATTAAAAATTGTCCTGCAAAAGATCCACTAACAAAGACTTTGCCTTCTGGGATTCCGATAAAAAGAAAAGTTCTTAAAGAGAATAAAAAGTTTGGACCAAGAGATAAAGTTGATAAAAATCCGTACAATATTCCAATCGTCACGTTTTTTGGAACAGCCAT